AACTACATAGTTTAGAGTTTGTTTGCTATGGGACATGTCTTGTTTAAAGATTTAAACATTCATACAACGGAACCTGGCTGACATTTTTTTTTTTTAAGAATCAATGAGGTTGTTGTTCGGGCAAAAAACGATTAGTCGGTGGACTTCTACAAATACAAGACCAAGAAAGGAATAGCTAGATATGCATGTGTGACTTAGAATTCTATTTGGTTGGGTCAGGATGAAGTTTTTAGGCGGGATCATGTCGTGTTTTTCACTTCCTAAATTGAGTGGCTTTGGGTATACCAAAACAAAAGTGTATCAGTAACTCTTTGATTATAGATAGGAAAAGAAGAAAAAGGGTCATATGTAATTCATTCATGAAGATTAATAAAGAATGATGGATATTTTGTCCGATATTTTACAAATATCGTTGGATCCCTTGGAATTCATTATTGTTTTGATTTTCCGGCCCCTATGTATTTACATAAGCATGTGGTAATGCTTTCATTTCTATGGACCAACTAATTTGCCAGTTCATAAACAAGTACTAACAACGAAATGAAAACTAGATTAAACTAAGAATGTCTATACAATATACAAAACAAAAATGGAATGTATTAGGGCTATACGGACTCGAACCGTAGACCTTCTCGGTAAAACAGATCAAACTTCTTATTATCGAAATGATTCGAACTGTTTCAAAGACCCAACATGCATTTTGTTGCATTGGGCTCTTTCATCAACTGATGTAAATATCAATTAGTCCACCATATTTTATCTTTACAGGAAAATAAGAAGATAATGAGATGGTTCCATGTGCTCCGATTCATTATTTGTATTCTGATCTAGGAGCAATACCAAAGTGTTTCAAAGAAGGATTACCTTGACTTAGGTCTGCCTCCGGCCCAGATCAACCTAAGTGAATAAGTTAAATGGAATTTTATTTCTATCGCTCCGCTGCAAGAGTCAAATATGCGACTTCATACACCTTAAAGTTCATAGGACGAAAAGACTTTATTTTGAGGCCCTTATACTCATTATGCCTAGCATTGAATATACTGGATATTTACCTTATCAAATAACAAATCAATGGCGGGTTTCATTTGATTGGGCACCTGAATTCGCACCCGAATCGGACCGAACCCAATATTTGTCAGGCTATTGTTCTCTTGTTCCTTAGAATTTATGGAGTCAGACATCGATTTTTCTTTCTCAATAAGATCAATTATGTTCATTGCATAACCGCCTCCCTTGAAAAGCATTGGCGCACGTGTAAACGAGGTGCTCTACCTAACTGAGCTATAGCCCTTCCCTTGTCCTGGACATCTTAACATATAGATAATCTCTTGTCAAGATGGGTATTCCATAATACTACACGATAGTTCTCTGATCCGTTTTTTTAACAGATTCATATTGCTTAGAAATGATATTTTACCTATAATTCCCGAAGCGATGGGTCCTTTTTTTGTGATGATAAATAACCTACTTAACTCAGTGGTTAGAGTATTGCTTTCATACGGCGGGAGTCATTGGTTCAAATCCAATAGTAGGTAAGGTAGAACTTATTAGATACCGGAGTCAATGGTATCTAATAAGTTTTTCTATCCATCTTCTTTTTTTCGTTGTATGATCAGATTATACTTGATTGTGTTCAACTGGCGGAATGAAAATGTGATGTATAATAAAGAACTTCTAACGAGGTTTTTCGAACTTTTTTATTTATTTTTATGTATTTTTTATTTCCTACTAGGAAATAATATTGACAGCCTCCACTCGTGTCCTAGCTCGTCTGAGAGCTAGATTCACCTCAATTGCTTGTCTCTTGCCCTGAGCTCTACTCAAGTTAGCTTCGGCTATTTCAAGAGCTTGTTGAGCTTCTTGCGGATCAATGTCAGTATTCATCTCCGCATCATTTCCTAAAATGGTGATCTCGTTATTACTTATTCTAGCAAAACCACCCATCAAAGCCACCGTTAACCATTGGTCGTTGAGGCGTATTCTCAAAAGACCTATATCCACAGCTGTGGCAATGGGGGCGTGGTTTGGTAATACGCCAATTTGTCCACTATTAGTAGATAAAATAATTTCTTTCACTTCTGAATCCCAAATAATTCGATTAGGAGTCAGTACACAAAGATTTAAGGTCATTTCTTCAATTTGCTCTCCACTTCTAAGTTCATAGCTTTCGCGGTAGCTTCATCGATGTTACCCACCAAATAAAAGGCCTGCTCGGGAAGACTGTCTAATTCTCCGGAAAGGATCAGTTGAAACCCCCTAATTGTTTCTGTGAGACCGACGTATTTCCCTGGAGAACCGGTAAATACTTCTGCCACAAAGAAGGGTTGTGATAAGAAACGCTCAATTTTTCGTGCTCTTGCTACAGTTAAACGATCTTCTTCGGATAATTCGTCCAAACCAAGTATAGCTATAATGTCCTGAAGTTCTTTGTAACGTTGTGAAGTTTGCTTAACTCTTTGTGCAGTTTCATAATGTTCCTCGCCAACGATACGAGGTTGTA